TTTGCATCTCAACAATTAAATATTGTTGGGGAGAACCCTAATAAATAGGGTTTTCAATAGAAGAAATTAAGGGGTCAAAAAATGAGGAAATGTGGTAACTCGGATTTATCGCGGTTTGAATCAAGAGTTCATACTGTAAAAAGGATCGAATCTTATTCGACTTTTCTCGAATAAATTATGAATTTTCTAGGATATTCTTAAATAAAGATCTTATCGAAAACTTACAGCAGCTTGCCAAACAAAGGCTAAGAGAAAAAAAAACAAAGGTATGACTGGCATAAAATCTACGATTGGATTCAAAAAAGCATAGGCCTCAGGCAATTTGCCTAAGAAAAAACTACTCGAATAAAGGGCAGAATTAAGACAGATCAAACTAAAGATATTAAGCATAACAGACATTTTGTTCTTGCAGATAATTGCATTTTGATTGAATTATGGATATAAGGAAAAAGAAAGTAAGGTAGACAAAAAAATCCTTCTTTATCTTTAAACCCACCCAATCAAAAATCTTCTCATTCTCAATGAGAATATAGAAGAAATCATATTTTCATACAATATCTTAATTGAATTATATGTAATGATCAATAAATTCAGTTAAGTTATCTACCTACACTTAGCAAAAGCACAAGAATCTATTCTATAGATATTTGGGCTGCAGTTGGCAAGCAACCAATACTACTAATATTTAGTATTCTTTTTATTCTTTATTATTAAAATAATAATTAGTCTTGACTAGAAATGGGGCGTGGCCAAGTGGTAAGGCAACGGGTTTTGGTCCCGTTATTCGGAGGTTCGAATCCTTCCGTCCCAGAGCATATCCAATCTAAAATCTAATTGTTTTGAACAAATATCCAAATGTCAAATAGACAAATATATAATATATTTTAATTTTTAATATATTATTAATTAATATATTAATATATATATATATTTAAGGATGTATACCTTTTGAATCGAGATAATGAGAATAAAGAATCTATTTCGTAAAGTAAATGAGAGAGCCCCCCTTCCTTTTTATTTATTATTCATTTTTCTGTATATCTCTTAATCCTATAATCCTAAACAATACCAAGTTCTTGGTACTAATTGAATTCATTACTCAATATCAATATAGTGAACTATCTTAATAGTAATGAGTTAGGCTAAAAAAAAAAGAGCAAAGGTATAATAAATTTGAATATGCCCGAATCTCATTTTTAGGTATTTTTGTTTGGACCTAATGAAGATTTGAAAATCTATGTAACAGTTGAGAGATAGGATAATTGAAAATTTTATTCATTTTATAAAAAAATTTAGATTACCGAAATATTACTGAACCCCGGTTTCAACCTTAAATATTAAAGAAATAGAATGAAATAGAATATTAAATATTTGGAATGATTCCCTATTAAAAATCTTTGATACTCAAAAAAGTAGAAAAAAATAGGACAACCTGACTTATTAAGTCACTTGAAGATGCAGATTTCATTTCTTCGTGTTATTTTTCTATTTATGTATGTTAAAGATAAAGATTAAAGATGGGGTCTTGGGTCTTGCTACGACTTCTTCAGAAAAGAAAAATCTTTATTATTTACATTTATCCGTATATAGAGAAGAAAAAGATTACAATATCTATGCACCATATTGAACCAATAACTATTCATGATTCCATAATTGAATCAACTCCATGCCGCTTCTAAATTAGAGGAATGTTATGGTAAAACTTCGTTTGAAACGATGTGGTAGAAAGCAACGTGCGACTTGAAAGACAAGATCCGCTGTGGATTACATCCACCATTTTATATAGGAATGAAGGTGCTCTTCGCTCGACATCATTTGTTCTGTTCCACAGGAACCTCTCTTTTTGTTGGGTTGTAATGTAAATAGTGCATGATGAAGCTCGAGTAAAAAAGAAAGTATTCATTTCTCGGGGCAAGGATCTAGGGTTAATGCCAATCAATAAATTGAACAACTTCGTAAATATATCTTCGATATAGAAATCGAAAGAATCCACTTCGAGCAAGTTTCCAATTCAAAAGGACATTTTGTTGGAATTGATTGATCAAACTTTTTCGATACAAAGTGTATCACTCGGAATCAGTCGAGGATTCTTTGATAAAAGGGGAAATCACAAAAAAAGGTATGTTGCTGCCATTTTGAAAGGATTAAGAAACACCGAAGTAATGTCTAAACCTAATGATTTAAAACAAAAATAAAGGATTCTAGAACAAGGAAACACCATTTAAATTGTCTCAATAACGGAATCAGATTAAAGAATCTAAATAGATTTGAAACGAGACAAACAAAAACGGGGTAAAGACTACTCAATAAATCAATAAATATTTTTTTCTTTGTTGAACTATTTGACAGTTATCCAACTTGAGTTATGAGTACGAATGAACGGTTTCCTTTTTTCAGAATCAGAAAGGGTTAATGGAATTCAATAAGAGTCTAATTCATTTTAGTATTTTATGGATTCATTTTTCATTTATTAATATTAGATTAGAATTTGATCCATACACAGACAAAACTTCAAACCAAATCATTTTATCTTGAGCCGTACGAAGAAAAAACTTCCTATACGTTTCTTGGGGGGGTATTGTTCATCTATATCTATCCCAATGAGCCGTCTATCGAATCGTTGCAATTGATGTTCGATCCCGACGAGAAGGAAAAAATCTTCAGAAACTGGGTTTTTATGATCCGATAAAGAATGAAACTTATTTAAACGTTCCTTCTATTCTATACTTCCTTGAAAGGGGTGCTCAACCTACAGGAACTGTTCGGGATATTTTAAAGAAGAAGGGGCTTTTTAAGGAACTTCGCCTTAATTAAACGGAATTCAATTAAGGATTAAGGAAATACAAAAAAAATGAAGGGGGGGATACAAAAAAAAATAATATATAATAATATATAAGTTACTTACTACCCCCCCCCTTTCGCCCTATATATTATTAAATTAATATATTTAATATTTAAATAGACTAGAAATATTAAATATGAATTTGAAATAAAATTAGAAAATTTCTATTTTTTTCTATTTTGTGTTTTTTCCATTGTATTCTTTTTTTGTCAACATTTATATTGACAACAGTGTATCGAACAAATATAATTCATCGTGATAAATGAAGTGGATCTTTTTATTTCTGGCCCATGGGTTTCGGTTTTACTTTCATTTCAAGTGGTGGGTCCTTTTTATTAAAATCTTATTGAAAAAGTAGATAATCTAAAATAAGAGGGGTCTATTCTATCTATTTTGCATTTATCTATACTTTTTCTCTTTATTAATTTTTATTCTGATTGTATCTACACATTTTTTTATTTTGGGATGGGGTTGCTAACTCAACGGTAGAGTACTCGGCTTTTAAGTGCGGCTAAGATCTTTTACACATTTAGATGAAGGGAAGGATTCGTCCATACCATCGGTAAAGTTTGTAAGACCACGACTGATCCTGAAAAAAGGGAATGGATGGAAAAAAGAGCAGGTCGGAGCAACGGATAGTTCTGAGAATATTTGATTTTGATCGGGCTAAAACCTTGTTGGAATTCTTGGAAGGAACAAAATGAAGTTGGGTCGAATTAATAAATGGATAAGGCTCTAGGGCTTCAATTGCTATGAATTATATTATAATAGGGAAAATAATAGGGAAAGAAAAAAAAGTAACGGGCTTTTCTTCTTGATTTGAACAATTCCCCATCTAATTACATGTTAAAAATATATTAGTACCTAATGCGGGAAAGGCTTTCCCCCCATGAGTAGATTCTCTTTTTTTTTGTTAATGAATCCTAATTATTGCCATTCCCTAATATATAGATATATAAATCTATATAGAATGGAGATGTGTGTGTAGAAGAAGCAGTATGTTGATAAAGACAGTTTTTCCAAAATCAAAAGAGCGATTAGGTTGAAAAAATAAAGGATTTCTAACCATCTTGTTTTATTAGACTATAACATAGTCTAATGAAATGGAAAAAAGAGAGGGTAGAGAATCTGTTGGTAAGTTTATCTGTCTCCGAGGTATCTATTTTTAGATAATACCTTGTTTTTACTGTATCGCACTATGTCTCATTTCATAATCCTCCCAATCTTCTGGTTCAAATAGAATTTGAAATGGAGGAACTTCAAAGATATTTACAGCTAGATAGATCTCAACAACACGACTTTCAATATCCACTTATACTTCAAGAGTATATTTATGCACTTGCTCATGATCATGATTTAAATCAATCAATTTTTTTAGAAAATTCAGGTTATGACAAGAAATCTAGTTTACTAATTGTGAAACGTTTAATTACTCGAATGTATCAACAGAATTTTTTTTTTATTTCTGTTAATGATTCTAACAAAAATTTGTATTATCAAATAATATCCGAGGGATTTGCATTTATTGTCGAAATACCATTTTCTATACGACTAATATCTTCTCTAGAACGGAAAAAGACATTCCAATCTCATAATTTACGATCAATTCATTCAATATTTCCTTTTTTAGAGGACAATCTTTCACATTTAAATTGTGTGTTAGATATACTAATACCCCACCCTGTCCATCCGGAAATCTTGGTTCAAACTCTTCGTTTTTGGGTAAAAGATGCCTCTTCTTTGCATTTATTACGATTCTTTCTACACGAGTATTGGAATACTTTTATTATCCTAAAGAAAACTAGCTCTTCTTTTTCAAAAAAAAGAAATCAAAGATTCTTCTTATATAATTCTCATGTATATGAATACGAATCCCTTTTTTTCTTTCTCCGCAAACAATCTTCTCATTTACGATCAACATCCTCTGTAATCTTTCTTGAACGAATATATTTCTATGGAAAAATAGAGCGTCTTGTAGAAGTCTTTTCTAAAGATTTTCAAAGCAACCTTTGGTTGTTCAAGGATCCGTTCGTGCATTATGTTAGGTATCAAGGAAAATCCCTTTTGGCTTCAAAAGAAACTTCTTTTTTAATAAAGAAATGGAAATATTACATTGTTCATTTTTGGCAATGTTATTTTTACCTGTGGTCGCGCCCAG